AGAACCTCTTATCTTTTCTACTTTTTTCAATCAAAAAACCCTTGGATCAATATCAAAGAAAGCTTCATTTGAATGAGGTAAAGTAAAAAAACAAACCAACAAACCTATGGGTCGGAAATAAATGGATCCACTTCACTGAATTCTATTTGTTCGATACACTGTTGTCAATATAATTCTATTTGTTCGATACACTGTTGTCAATATAAAAGTTGAGAAAAGAATACAATGGAAAAAAAATATCGGATTAGTAATCTATTCCATCAATCTAAGTGGAATAAGCAAACTGGATTCCTTCTTGGTTAGTCAAATTCCAAGGAAAACCGCATAATTGAAAGAAATGAAATGTCCGAATTTGAGATTCATATGATCAATAAACTAAGGTTTTGCTTTTATTGACCATGGAATTCGACAAAAGCAATGAGAAATAGATAGGAATAAAGCAGGATCAGGATGAAGGGGGGAAAAAGAGTATAGAAAAATTATACAAAGTTATATACAAATCACTACCCCCCCTTGTTATTTCTTTAATTGAATTTCGTTTGATTAGGTCGAAGTTTCTTAAAAACTTCCGCCTTCTTTAAAATATCCTGAACAGTTCCTGTAGGTTGAGCACCTTTTTCAAGGAAATATAGAATGGCAGGAACGTTTAAATAAGTTTGATTCTTTATTGGATCATAAAAACCCACCTTTCGAAGAGCTTTTCCTTCTCTTCGGGATCGAACATCAATTGCAACGATTTGATAGACGGCTCATTGGGATAGATGTAGATGAACAAAACCTCCCCTAGAAACGTATAGGAAGTTTTCTCCTCATACGGCTCGAGAAAAAATGATTTGATTCGAAGTTTTGTCTATGTATGGAATTCTACTAAATGACAAATGCGCCTAGAAAATAAATTAGACTATGATTTAAGTCTTTTTATTCTTCTTCCTTCTTGAAAATCAAAAAGAAACCATTCGTACTCATAACTCAAGTTGGATAACTTTCAAATAGCTTAAAGGAAAAAACCTTTAATAAATTTCATTTATTGAGTGGTCTTTACCCCCTTTTGTTTGTCTCGTTTAAAATTCGATTTTGATTCTTCAGTCTGATCCAGTTATTGAGACTATCGAGACAATTAAAATGGTGTTTTCTTGTTCTGGGATCCCTTTTCTTTGTTTTAAATCATTGGGTTTAGACATTACTTCGGTGCGCTTCTTAATCCTTTCAAAATGGCAGCAACATACCCTTTTTGTGATTTCTTTCTATCAAAGAATCCTACGGGCAGTTGATTTCCGCGTGATACACTTTGGATCCTTTCCATTTCTATATCGAAGATATATTTACGAAGTTGTTCCAATTTATTGATTGGCATTAACCCTAGATCCTTGCCCCCGAGAAATGAACTAATCCTTTCTACTCGAGCTCCATCGTGGACTATTTACAACCCAAGACTAGGAAACAAAAGGAAAGGGTTCGCGAAAAACAGAGCAAGCGATGTCGAGGAAAGAGGGCCGTCAATCTTATATCTAATTATAATAACCTGAAACAGAAAATCGGTATGTATAAAGAGACGTAAACTTCATATAATTATATACACTATGAATGCGGCTATAATAAACCACAACAGATCCATCCACCAAGTCGCACGTTGCTTTCTACCACATCGTTTCAAACGAAGTTTTATCATAGTAGTCCTCTGGAACCGGTAAAAAATTGATTCAATCATTGAATCATGAATAGTCATTGGTTCAGTTGTACATAGACATCGTACTCTATACTTTTTCTTCTATTCTATTTCTATATAGGATCTGTGGATTATGTGGATTCTATAGGATATGTGGATATGTGTAAAGATTTTTCTGAAGAAGTCTTAGCAAGACACTATCTTTAACATATATATGTTAAAGAAATAGATAAACGAAGAAATAAGTTCTTTTTGAGTCTGCAACTTCAAGTGACTCAATAGGCTAGATTGACCTATTTCCTACTTTTTGAGTACCAAAGATTCAACTTACAAGGAATCATTCGAAATATTTATTAAAACTATTTCGAATGGAAAAAGGTTCCTATTTAGACATCATTATTTGATTTGAAGAAAAATAGTAAGGATCCCATTTAATCATCTTAGGGAGGATAAGTCTTTTTTTTTTGAATTGACCCATTCCTGATTTCAAATAGATAAATAGATTAGATAAAAGAAGAAAGAAATCCCATTTTTTTTTCATGAGATGGACAAAAAACGGATGTAAGGGAAGATTTGAATCTTTATTCTTTTCATCTGATTGCGAAAATCAAAACCGAAAAAATAGGTAGGGGTTTGCGTATCCATCAGATAGACTGAACAATTGTCACTGTTATAGATATTCTATAATACTTAATTTAACTAATTGAAGTTTAACTAATTTAAGGGATCCCCAACCTTTTTCACAAAAACCGAAAGACTATTGTCATGGAAATAGAAGGATACATATAAGCTAAACATTTCCTCATTTTTTATGTATTTTGTATGTATTTTGTTTAACATGAATGAGTTGAGTAAGATTTCAATAATCAATCTTGTTATTAAAGTAATAAAGTGAATAAAGGGATAGGATAAATCACTCCTGCCTCAATCCAATCGTTACATAGATTTACAACTCTTCATTATAGCCAAACAAAAAAATAAAATACCTAAAAAAATAAGAAAATGAGATTCAAAGAAAATATATATATCGATTCCATAACATATATAACATATCCATGTTATTTATATGTTATTTGATCATTTTTGAATGAGATTTGGAGAGACAGAGATATTCAAATTAATACTGATTAGCTCCTATCCACTCCCCTATTCTTTCTATTCTTTCTATGGGAATGATAGAGCATAAATAAAAAAAGGAATCCTGATCCGGGATGGGAAATGACTTGTCTAGTTACAAAGACAAAGAAAAAGAAGAAGTCCAAATTTAGTCAAGCTTTAGTCTAACCTACTAAGAGACTTAGTCCTATTGATTGTGATTGAATTAAATTAGTACCAAGAACTCGCTCTTATTTCGAATTCCGAGATCTCGAGAAAAATCTAATTACTAATTAGACTTCTGCATTTACGGGATAAAAAATAAGAAATAGGGAATATAGATTCTTTTGCATCTCGATTCAAAATACGTCCATCATTGAAAATAAAAAAAAAATCAAGTATGGGATGGAAAGTTTTTCTAAGTAACTAACTTCCCTAAATATCAAAGGGAATGAGCATATGATGAAAAGCCCACCCAACCTTTTTGAATTCAAACTCCATGTTCTCATCTTACCTGAGAAAAAAAAGATTCAGGTCCAGCTGCGTGTCATTTGAACTCAATTCCGTTCAGTTTATGAAAAAGATATGATTCATATAAGATAAAAAAGGATCACATTCTCTCTAACATTAGAGAACGTTGTTTAAGAAAACAATCTTTATTAAAAAAAAATATGGGACGGAAGGTTTCGAACCTTCGAAGAACGGGATCAAAACCCGGTGCCTTACCACTCGGCCACGCCCCATTTCCATTTCTAATCTAAACTAAGAAAGTATAATATTGGGATTGCTTGTTTGTCAACCCCAGCCCAAATATCTATAGAATTCCTAGGATTTTGATCCATATAGATATAGAATTCAACTCAATTTATTGATCATTACATATAATTCAATTAAGATATTGTATGAAAGTATGATTTCTTCTATTCTCTTTTGAGAATTGGAGGATTTTTGATTGGGTGGGTTCAAAAAAAAAGAAAGAAGGATTTTTTGTATACCTTACTTACTTACTTTCTTTTTCCTTATATTAAGAATTCAATCAAAATGCAATTATCTCCAAGAACAAAATGTCTGTTATGCTTAATATCTTTAGTTTGATCTCTATTTGTCTTAATTCTGTCCTTTATTCGAGTAGTTTTTTCTTCGGCAAATTGCCCGAAGCCTATGCCTTTTTGAATCCAATCGTAGATGTTATGCCAGTCATACCTGTGTTTTTTTTTCTCTTAGCCTTTGTTTGGCAGGCTGCTGTAAGTTTTCGATGAGATCCTTAATAAATATCCTAGAAAATTCATGATTTCTTCGAGAAAGAATTCTAACAATTGATAAAATCAGATAAGTTTTAGAGTCTGAACCCTCGAGTCACACATTGAAATTCTTGGATAGTCACCCTAAATCCGGCTTAGCCCATTTCCTCCCCTTTTTGACCGTGAAAGGCCCTAAACCCTAGTATATTAGGGTCTCCCACAATATCGAATTTGGATATGAAAGAAGTTTTTGTTAATGAAAAACTCTTACTCCAACTGAATTTCTGACAATTTCTTTCTATTTCTAGAAAAACCTCATTTTTTGGTGTCAAAATGGGATATGTGGTAGAAAGGTGGAAGATCTATTCTCTTTATTTATTTTTTTTTTTAATCATCTTATCTTGGAGATTGTCTAATGCTTACTCTGAAACTCTTCGTTTATACCGTAGTGATATTTTTTGTTTCTCTCTTCATCTTTGGATTCCTATCTAATGATCCAGGACGTAATCCTGGACAACGTGAAGAATAAAATCCAAAGGGTTTTTCCTTGGTTCATTTTCCATTTTTCAAATCTTAGTTAAACGTGTGGAATAGATAAAATCCTAAGAAAATTGGAAAATGAAAATAAAAAAATCAAGTCATCAACGGAAAGGGAAAGAGAGGGATTCGAACCCTCGGTACGAATAACTCGTACAACGGATTAGCAATCCGACGCTTTAGTCCACTCAGCCATCTCTCCTCTCCCAATTGAAAAAGAGAATTACTACATTACACATAATGTAAGGAGTCTTCCTTTCTCTTCTTTCTCTATTCTTCTATTCTATATTCTTCTATTCTATAGAGATATAGAAATCAGGACTTTCTTTTAGATATTTTATAGCTAAAGGAAGGGCTCGAACGGGCCTATAAATTAGAAATAAAAAAGAAAAAAAAAGAAGGCATCTTTGTCTTGATTTCGTTCGAAGGGCCCTTCTTATTCTGATGGCCTGGCCTGGTCA